TTCTTCTGTGCAATACTAATGGATAGCGCCTCATTCGTAAGTGCTACAAGATCTCGTACACTGGAACCCATGGTTATGGACCCGAATCCATTAGGATGGGACAGTTTCTTTTCCAAGTGAAATCCCCTAGTATATGAAAGAGTGAAAAAGTGCTTTCGTTGTTGTGGAATAATAAGCCTTTGTAGCTTAAGGCATGTATTTAATTTATTCGGAGCTATTAGAGCGGGATCCACTTTTTGGGGAATATGAGTCGAAGCAATAACAAGGATATTGCTAGTGGAGCATCTTTCACAATCCCTGGAGAGAGAGTTCACTAATAGACCGAGGGATAAGGTATTCGACGCACGCACAGACAGATCATGAATGTTTGGAATCCAAAGTATGCAAGGGGACATTGCTTTTGCTATTTCCAATGGAATGCGGATACTAAATGGATCTAGTAGTAGTCTATCCTCAGGTCGCGCATTTAGCAGCTTTATATCATCGATATCAAGGTCATCATCGCTATCGCTATCGCTATCGATATCGTCACTCTCATCAACATCCAGCATATCAAGACTCTCAAGATACCCATAAGAAAGATCGTTATACTCATTAGCAAGATCCTCAGGCTCACTATCAAAAGGATCGAATTGATACTGATAAGGAATGTAATTGGGATCCAGGAACTTGTTTGGAACTACCGTAATGAAAGGAAGATAGGAGTTTGTCGCGAGGGATTTGACCAAATAGGATCGTCCAGTTCCTATCGAACCTATCACTAAAATACCCCTAGAGGGGGATAGGGGTAAGCGGAGCGAAAAGGGTTTTCCATGAGATGGGAAATGAAAACGAGTAGCCCCACACGAGGTTTGTGAATAAGTGATTGTCTGAAAATGAGCAAGGAATATCCGTCTTTCTGCTAAACAGGATCTATTGAACTCATAATTCATTAGATCCTTTTGATGAATGTCAACTACGTATCGTAAGTAAATTGATCCCTGTTGTTCAACCATTTGATAACTCGAGTCATTCTTTGATAAACCATCACTATGAGTCAGAATCAATAGCATTTGATCCATCCTTTTTTCTGTCGTTAAGGTGAACAACTGAACCAAGAATTCTCTTTCTTCATCCTCAATCACATCACTGGTCGCGACCCAGGATTCGAGTTTCTTTCGATAATCAATCCACTCAACGTTCACGTTTTTTCTTATCAATGAATAGATCTCTTTACTTGTACGACTTAGATGTCTCGTATTTCTCGAAAAAGTGATTCGATTGATAGGATTTGGTATGATCCTTAGGAAATCCATGATACCCATGAGATTCCTATTCCAAAATTTCTTCTTAGAACCTATGGATTTGAACCCATAAGTGGGACCGCCACCCAATAGCATGTTAAAAGCAGAACCCCATATTGCTTCTAGAAAATAGACTAATTGTTCCAGAGCAACTAGAAAGAGATTCTTTAACCAGAAAGAATTCTGCTCAGATGGAGGATACCTATCCAGAAGTTTTTGCAACTCAATCATGTATGATGGAATCATCAAAGATTTGATCTTTTTGAAATCCGTCTGTAACTCACTAAAGGCTCGGGAAACAAAGAGAAGATGTGTACCAACGAGATATCCAGCAACAAGAAGAAGGAAAAGGATGAGGAACTCCCGAGCATTTGATGATCTCAGCCATAGGGGTGACTCATTATTTCGATGAATCAGTTCTGCGGACAGAAGAAGAGTCTGTAAACAATGACTCGAAATCTCACTGAGATTCCAGTTTGAAAGAATCGCCCACAATTTTGTCTGAAGAATCCACCATGATGTCTCCAGAATATCCTGAAAAATAGATATGTGACTGCTCACTAGGTTTGAAAAAGGATCTAAAAGGGCGAATTTTAGATATTTGAACCCTGTCAAAGTAAAGAACCACGGTATATATGGTTGGAACAGATTCCATTTTGAGAGATTTGAAAAAGCACGCTCTCGTTGAAGGGTTCTATCCATCTCCCGTTTCTTAAACCTAAGACTCCGTTTTTTCCTCTTTTTGGATTTCTCAGCACATGAAGTGTGAATCAAACCCATGTTTGAATTGAAATTGAGATACTGCTTCCCTTCGGAATCAGATAGATGCATATCTGAAAGAGGTGGACAATCCGTTCTTTCAAAATGGACTATTTGTCCCTCTGTTAGAGGTGTTCCAGAAATGTCTGCGATCGAATAAATAGCTCTACCAACGAATGGATCGGATCGCATTGGAAAATGGAAAGATTTGTACAAGTTATACGTTTCGTCACCACTTTGTGGCAAATCCTTAGGTAGGAATATCTTAGATACCTGTGACTCGATTCGGGAAATCGTATCTCGCTCCCAAAAAACATGTTTTTTTTTACCGACGCACAAAGAAAATCTTTTGTTGCGAATGAACAAGATATTGAGGAATTGTCCATACGTAAGATCCGAATTCTTGAGAAGGGCCTTTTCCACATAAAAAGGGAATCTTTTGTTACAATAGAACCAGGAGTGATGTGGATTATTCAAGAATCGAAGTCGATTTGCTTTAGAAAAAGAAGATATCAATGAACTTCGATGAAATGGTTTCACGGGATTCAGCCAATTGTCTCGATCGTGGGATGTCATTGAGAAATAGGAATCCGTGTTATCAAAATCGTTCCTGCAATTCTTTCTAGTAGGGAATGAGTCAATCATCCATTTTGTCTTATTGAACAAAAATGGTGATATTGTGCCTCCATTGATCAAGAATTTCGATTTTTTGGAAGAATCATGATCATCCAATAAGAAGGGTTTCCGTTTATTAAAAGGAACGATTTGAACACCTATTGATTCTAACAACTGATTGCAGAGTGGATCATTCGGCCCTTTCAATTCATAGATATAGATGGGAATCTCAGACCCAGGAATGGGGGAACTTCCGATACTCACAAAGAAAAAGGGAAGTGACTTCGACAAAAAGGACAAAAAGAGAAGTGACTTCGACAAAAAAAAGAGAAGTGACTTCGACCAAAAGGGAAGTGAATTCGAGAAAAATAAGAATGCCTTCGACAAAAGGAAACGAGGTGACTTCGTCAAAAAGGGATGTGACTTCGACAGTTTCGCCATAAACTCGCCCAAATCAATCAAATATTGAGTCGGATTCCTACGGAATCGATTCAGATGACTACAGAATCGATTCAGATGAATACGGAATCGATTCAGATGAATACGGAAGCGATTCAGAGAAATACGGAAGCGATTCAGATGAATACAGAAGCGATCTCGATTCAGAGAAATACGGAATCGATTCAGATGAATACGGAATCGATTCAGATGAATACGGAATCGAGATCGATGAATACCTAATCGATTCAGATGAATACGGAATCGATATCGAGATCGATGAATACAGAATCGATCTCGATGATGATGATATCGATCGAACACTACTTGAAATTGAAAACGCCTCGTAGCCTCAGAAATGAAATGTTCCAAATGTTCCTGGAAATTTTGGGTCCATTTGTATCTATATGCATTAGGATCCCGATTCATGGATCTCTCGGTTCGAGAACTAAGAGGGTCGGACCCTTTCTTCTGACTCTTTTTCAAATTCGAGAGATGCTGGTTGATCGTATATTTCATTCTAGTTCTATGATTCAGAGTCTTACTTCCTATTGGATCCCCTTTCATTCCATAGTCGAAGTTGCGATCGGATCGATTCAGTAACAGTAAAAAGAATCGATTTGATACATTTCTTATGTACCCATAGGTGCTATATTGGATTTGAATCAGATTTCGGATCAATCTATATGGATTGAATGCCTCCATTATGTTGTTGCTAGCAAATACCACTCTTTTTGGTTTTGGATCTTCAGAAAAAATAGGAGGTACAACCAATAAAGATTTCTTTTTCGATTCATCCCCGGAGTGGAATCCCTCAGAAAAGGGAAAAAATACCCTATCATAATCATACACCAGATCCGGCTCGGTGATTGATAGAATGAGTAGATCTGCCATTTTTGAAAATCTCTCTTCGGATTCAAAATCGTGGTGTAACGTGTACCCCACCCTGTTCCGGTCATGGAATAGATGAAAGAAATCCAAAAATGGATTTTGGGTCAAGAATGAAATCTTATTGGAACTGTCCAGATCCGGTTCATACTTCGGAACCCTATCACATCCCGGATCTGATGAAATAGGATGAATTGAGATGGTCTTTTGTAAATACGGAATTATCTTGAAGAGATCCACTATTTCTTTCGTTTCCGATCGCCTGGAAGGGACAAAAGAAACATCGTGTTGTTTCTTCAACAATTTAGGATCGGACCTCTCAGTAGGATTCGAACCCAGATGAAGTTCTGACCATCTGTCAGAGAAAAAAGAACGAATTGATCTTGTAGGATTCCCAAGAAATTCTTCGATTTCTTCCGGAAGCAGATGACGAATCATCTGCGTCTCACGTTCCGCGAATAGCCGGGACATTGAGGAATCTCCAGAAAGGCTGTTCGGGAATCGGTCTGATTCTATCTCGGTTCCTTCCGTTTGAAGAAAGGAAGGATCCCAATCCAAAAGAATCGATCTTTCTTTGAGTTGTTGAATCTCTCTTTGATTGATCAATGTGTGAGATTCCGAATCCTCATTCCTAATGGAATCGAAAGCATCTCTGGATTGATCCGAAGATCCTTTCAATTGGCTAGAATCCGTTCCTTGAACGAAACTAGATCTTGTGGAATCAGAGTGAATATTTGACGAGACATTCCGTACCTTGCGAAAAAACCGATCCTTGTTTACCAACCACACATTGTCTAACCAAATCCAATTCTCTCTCGATACCGTCCTCAAAAAATCTGATCCCTGTTGTTTGAAGAAACCCTTCCCTTCCATTGGTCTTTTTTCACGAAAAGCAGGCATGAGATAACAAATCCAGTGTTTCACTAAGATTTCGAATCGCTGTCCCGAATTCAAGTTGATTCTGTTTCGCTTCTTCCTCGGAGACAGGCCATCAAACCATTCCCAATCGTGGTCCCT